ATAGAATGAATAACAGACCCAGATCCAAGGAATAACAAAGCTTTTGAATAAGCATGTGTAATTAAATGAAATAAACCTGCTTGATATGACCCTATACCTAAAGCTAACATCATATAACCTAATTGAGACATTGTAGAATAAGCTAAACCTTTTTTAAGATCTTTTTGAACAAGAGCTATACTAGCTCCTAATAAAGCAGTTAGTGCTCCTATCCAAGAAATAATATTCATTATATAAGGCAAAGCTTGAAAAAGAGGAAATAATCGAGCAATTAAAAAAATACCTGCAGCTACCATAGTCGCAGCATGTATTAAAGCAGAAATTGGAGTTGGTCCTTCCATTGCATCTGGTAACCATACATGTAGTGGAAACTGAGCCGATTTTGCAATAGGTCCGAGGAACAAAAGAAGCGCACATAAATTAGCAAAATATAAATTAACTTGATGGTTAATAAGTAATTCATTAAATCGTTTAAATAAAGTTTCAAATTCAAAACTACCAGTCAGCCAATAAAAACCCAAAATACCTAATAATAGTCCAAAATCTCCTATACGATTTGTTATAAAAGCTTTTTGACAAGCATTAGCTGCACTAGGTCTTGTAAACCAAAAACCTATTAATAAATAAGAACACATTCCTACTAATTCCCAAAAAATATAAATTTGAATTAAATTAGGACTAAGTACTAAACCTAACATTGAAGCCGTAAATAAACTCAAATATGCAAAAAATCTCACATACCCTTGATCATGAGACATATAACTATCACTATAAATCATAACAAGAACTCCTACCGTAGTAATTAAAACTAACATAGTAGAAGTAAGTGGGTCAACTAAAAATCCTATTTTAAAATCAATATTTTTATCAAAAATCCAAGACCATAAATATCGATGAATAGTATTATCAATATATTGTTGCCATAAAATAGCAAAAGAAAAAATCATAACTAAAAATAGTACAAATATACTAAAAATGGCCCATATATAACGAAGACTTTTTGTGGATTTTGGAAAAAAAAGTAAATTTGATCCTATAAGAATAGAAGCTAAAAATGGAAAAAAAGGTACAATCCAAACAAATTGATATATAAATTCCATAAATAAATTTTTTATATAATAAAAAAATCTTATTTTTTGTTAATTTCTAGTTTATAATTAACTAGATTAAAAAAAAAACAGACTTAAAAACAAAGAAAAAGTTTAGGATTATTATCCTATTTATCAAAAATTTTAATTAAAATTACTTTACAAATTTATAAAAAAAATAAACTATTAAATAAAATAAATAGAAAAAAATTTATTTATTATTATTAAAGTAATAAGATATTATATATAGTTTCTAAACTAAGAGATATATATTTTTAAAAGTATTAAAAATTTTCTTTATAAAGGTTTTACAAAAAAAAAATAACTAAAATTAATTATTTTATTTATTAAATTTAATTAATTTACTTTTTTCAATTTATAATAATTTTTTTTTCATTTACAATAAATTTTATAACAAATATGTATGCCATCATTGAAACCGGAGGTGAACAGCTTCGGGTAGAACCAGGAAGATTTTATGATATTCGTCATTTTGCTCCATTAAAACCAAAAAATTTAAGTTCTAATACCAAAGTACTAATTTATCGAGTATTAATGATTCGTAATAAAACTACTATTAATATTGGGCAACCTTGGTTAAAAAATGCAATAGTAAAAGGAAGAATTTTACATTCACATCTCGAAAACAAAATTACTGTTTATAAAATGAATTCAAAAAAAAAAACAAGACGTAAATTTGGACATCGACAAATTTCAGCACGATTTGTAGTAGATTCAATTTATTTAGACGGAAAAGAATTATATAAATAAAAATATATAAAAATATTTGAGAATAAAAAATAAAATATAAATTAAAAAAAATTAAAAAATATACATTTAAAAGGAATTTTTATTTATGGCCGTTCCAAAAAAGCGTACTTCTAAGTCGAAAAAAAGAATCCGTGAAACTATATGGAGAGAAAAAGCAAAAGAAGCTAAATTAAAAGCTTTTTCTTTAGCTCAATCTATTTTAACAGGCCGTTCAAAAAGCTTTTATTACACAACAAATGAAAAAAATTCTAAGATATCTCAATAATATTAAATAATATTTTTAATAAATAAATATAAACTACTAAATATAAATACAAAAATGTATTTTTCAATAATATATTATATATTATTAAAAAAAGTTAAAAAAATCACAAATTTACCATAAAACTAAAGTTTTTTATAAAAAAATTAAAAATATTTAATATAAATATATTTAATAAAAAATAGATAGTTTCATTTAATTAAAATAAATGAAACTATCTTAGATATTAAAATAAAAAATTTAAAATTTTATCATTTTTTTGGAGTAGTGGGATTTGAACCCACGATCTCCATCACCCCAAGATGGCACGTTGCCAAACTACGCTATACCCCATTAATTTTTAAAATTTGAATTAATATTAATTACTAAAAAACAGTTTACACATTGTTTTATTTGATAAAAAAGATTGATTTTTAATGTAAATTATGTTATATTATTTTGTGATAAGCCGCCATGGTGAAATTGGTAGACACGCTGCTCTTAGGAAGCAGTGCTAACGCATCTCGGTTCGAATCCGAGTGGCGGTATATTTAAAAAAAAAAAATTTTTTTTTTATTTATTATTATCTTAAAAATAAAAGTTTTTAATTTTTAATATAGTAATTTAATAATAAATTTTAGGGTTTAAATACTTTATTAAAAGTGAAAAAATTAAATTAACTTCAAATAGTTAAATGATATAAAAATATTTTCTTATTTAACTATTTGAGATAAAATTAATTAATAAAAAATTTTTATTGTAATAAACTTTTCATTAAATTAAATATTATTTATTTTTTTAATAAGTTCAAAAAATAAATTTAGATAAAAGAAAATTTACTTTGCTGTTCCATAAAAATAAAACTGAATTAGGATAAATACCAATACCTATAACAGGAAAAATTAAACAAATTAAAATAAAAATTTCACGTGGTCCTGCATCTATATTGGAAAAAGTAAAAAATTTAGAACATTTATATCCATAAAACATTTGACGCAGCATGGATAGTAAATAAATAGGAGTTAATATTATTCCAATTGCTTCTATAAATGTAATAAGTACTTTAAAATTAAACGAATATTTGTTACTAATAACTATCCCTAAAAAAATTAAAAATTCTGCTAAAAATCCACTCATCCCAGGTAATGCTAATGATGCCATTGAAAAGCTACTAAACATAGTAAATATTTTGGGCATATAAATTGCTGTTCCTCCCATTTGCTCAAGAAAAAGAGTACGTGTTCTATCATAACTTATTCCAGCTAAGAAAAAGAGTGCAGCACCAATTAATCCGTGAGAAATCATTTGTAAAATAGCTCCATTAAAACCTAAATCGGTCATAGACCCAATGCCAATAAGTACAAAACCCATATGTGAAATTGACGAGTAAGCAATTCTTCGTTTTAAATTACGTTGGCTAAAAGAAGTTAGTGCTGCATAAACAATTTGAATTGCTCCTATTATTACGATCCATGGCGCAAAAATAGAATGAGCATGAGGTAGTAATTCCATGTTAATTCGAATTATTCCATATCCTCCCATTTTTAAAAGTATTCCGGCTAAAAGCATACAGGTGCTGTAATGTGCCTCTCCATGAGTATCTGGTAACCAAGTATGTAAAGGAAATATTGGTAATTTAACAGCATAGGCAATAAAAAAACCTAAATATAAGATTATTTCTAATTCTATAGGATACGATTTATTAGATAAGCTTTGTAAATCTAATGTTAATTGATTAGAGCCATAAAATCCCATACTTAATGCTCCCATTAAAATAAAAATGGAACCACCAGCTGTATACAAAATAAATTTTGTAGCAGCATATAACCGTCTTTTCCCTCCCCATATACATAAAAGTAAATAAATTGGAATTAATTCCAATTCCCACATGAAAAAAAAAAGTAGAATATCTTGAGAAGCAAATAATCCTACTTGACCACTGTACATTGCGAGCATTAAAAAATAAAATAATCGTGGATTTCGAGTAACGGGCCAAGCAGCTAAAGTAGCTAAAGTAGTAATAAAACCTGTTAATAAAATAAGTCCAATTGAAAGACCATCAATTCCTAATCTCCAATGAAAATCAAAAAAAGTAATCCAATTATAGTCTTCTTTTAATTGAATAAATGGATTATCAGATTTAAAGTAATAACAAAATACATAAGTGATTAAAAGAAATTCTACTAAACAAACACCTAAAGTGTACCATCGAATAATATTATTTCCTTTTATGGGAAATAATGAAATTACAAGACCTGCAGATACAGGTAGAAGAACAATTATGGTTAGCCAAGGAAAGTTACTCATAATAAAAAATAAAAAAACTTTAAATAAAAAACCCCATACTCAAAAATTGAGTATGGGTAAAAAATATTGAAAATTTTTTGTTTTTTGCTTAGTATGATAAGCCCATGCTTCGAGTAGTTTCAGCTCCTAAATAAACACGTACACTCAAAAAATCTGTTGGACAAGCAGATTCGCATCGTTTACAACCCACACAATCTTCTGTTCTAGGAGCAGAAGCAATTTGATTAGCTTTACATCCATCCCAAGGTACCATTTCTAATACATCTGTAGGACATGCTCTTACACATTGAGTACAACCAATACATGTATCATAAATTTTTACTGAATGTGCCATTAAAATTTTAAACTCCAATATATTGTTAAAAGCCTTAAATTTAGTAAAGTTATAATATAACTTTATTATATGAAATTTTTTTTTTTAATCAAAAAAAAATTTACATTAATAAAAAAATATATATAACTATATAAAATTAAATAAATTAATTACCATTTTAACAAATTAAATTGATCAATACGAGTTGAATTTTTATTACGATAAATAGCTAAAACAATAGCTAATCCAATAGCAGCTTCAGCAGCGGCAATAGCTATAATAAAAATAACAAAAATTTCACCTTTATTTTCTTGCGTATCAAACGAATTAGAAAAAGTTATAAGATTTATATTAACAGCATTAAAAATTAATTCTAAACACATAAGTGCTCGCACCATATTCCGACTTGTAATTAATCCAAAAACACCAATACAAAATAAATAAGCACCTAAATTAAGTACATGTTCAAGCATTAAAAAAACTCCTTATAAATTAAAAAAGATTAAAACTTTGTAGAATTTTTTTCTATTTGTAATTCTTTTTTTTCCTTTGTTCTAATTAAATTTTCTCGGCGGGCTAAAAAAATAGCGCCTATTAATGCAACCAAAAGAACTATAGAAAGAAGTTCAAATGGTAACAAAAATTGAGTCAATAAAAGATAGCCAATTCGTTGAACATTTTTTGTAAAATTAATTTCTAATAAAGGTTTTGACTCTGTAATTAAAGTAATATTAAACCATGGTGTATTTAAAATTATAGTAACTAATAATGAAAAAAGACTTAAACAAATTAAAAAAGTAATTTTATCTCCTATAGTCCAAGAGGGAAAAATTTTTAATGAATCTGGTTTATTAATTAACATTACAGCAAATACAATTAAAACATTTACGGCACCTACATAAATTAAAATTTGTGCGGCAGCTACAAAATCCGCATTTAATGCAAAATATAAAAGAGATATGCAAAAAAAAACTAGTCCTAAAAAAAACGCTGAATAGACTATATTATTAAGTAGTACTACTCCTAAACTGCCTACTATTACACCTATTTCTAACAAAAAAAAAATAATTTCATGCAGTGACTCAAATAATTCAATTATATTCACAATAAATTTAAATCCTTTTCTATTGTTAACTTAAAATAATAGTTTTTTTGGTTTTTTTATCCAATTAAAAAAAACACATATTTATTTATGTTTTTACTTTTAATTTATTCCAAAAAGTTTGTAATATTTCTTGAATTTGAATGGCTTTCTGTATTTCCTTTAAATAAAGAATTTAAATTTGAAATAGTTTGAATTGTGGAATCTTCAATTACAGAAATAGGTAATCGTCCTAAAGCAATTTGATCATAATTTAAATCATGACGATCATAAATTGAAAGCTCATATTCTTCAGTCATTGATAAACAATTTGTAGGACAATATTCAACACAATTTCCACAAAATATACAAACTCCAAAATCAATACTATAACTTTTTAGTTGTTTTTTTTTCACATCTTTTTTTAATTCCCAATCAACAACAGGTAAATTAATTGGACATACACGAACACATACTTCGCAGGCAATACACTTATCAAATTCAAAATGAATACGTCCACGAAAGCGTTCAGATGGAATTAATTTTTCATAAGGGTATTGAATAGTCATTGGTAAACGATTCATATGGTCTAAAGTTACCATAAAGCCTTGACCAATATATCGTGCCGCTTGTATTGCTTGTTCACTATAGTCTTGAAATCTATTTAACATAGTAAACATATAATAAATATCCTTCAAATATATATATATTTTATTGTTTGTTTTTTCAAAGATTAAATAATTTTATAAATGTTTTCTATTTATAATAAAAGAACTTGAAAAGAAGCTGTTAATAATAAATTACCTAATGAAATAGGTAAAAGAAATTTCCATCCTAGATCTAATAATTGATCCATTCTTACTCTAGGTAATGTCCATCGTGTCATAATAGAACAAAATAAAAACAAATAAGATTTAATTAATACAATAATAATTCCTATTACTACGTTAATAATTTGATTAGTTCCAATATTAAAGTTCCATTCTAAATAATTTGAATTTGATACGAATGGAATAGAAAAATGCCATCCACCTAAATAAAGAATTGTTATAAATAATGAAGAAACTAACAAATTTAAATAAGAAGCAACATAGAATAACCCAAACTTTATACCTGAATATTCTGTTTGATAACCTGCAACTAATTCTTCTTCTGCTTCTGGTAAATCAAAAGGTAATCTTTCACATTCGGCTAAAGAAGCAATAAAAAAAGCTAAAAAACCAATAGGTTGACGCCATAAATTCCATCCCCAAAAGCCATATTTTGATTGTGCTTCCACGATATCAACTGTACTTAAACTATTAGATAATTATAGTCGATTTAACACTAGTGTTAATATCTCTATTTCAAAACCGTACATGAAACTTTAGCGTCATACGGCTCCTCAATAGTTATTTTAACTAAATTTTATTAAAAAAATTTATTAATTTAACCTATGAGATTCTGTTTGCTATAAAATAAATGCTTTTGAATCTATCTCAACCTTTTTAACAAGTCTAATTTTTTTAAATATTAATATATTTAATATATTGTGATTTTAAATCAGAAATAAAAAAAGAATTACTTCGTTCCTAATAATCATATTGTTTTAATAAATAGGGTTATACTTTAGATTGATTTTATAAGGAAATACTTTTTACACATTTCTACTAATGCTAAATCCTTATTGTATTTTAATAAATATTTTTTATCTATAAAATTATTTTATACTAATCCGTTATGTATTTTTGTGTTTCTAACCATTTATTTTTGCTCGATTTTAAATACAATTAAATTAAAATATAACAATTTTTCATATATTTTATCTTTTGCTCCCGCTATCAGGGTTTTATAACTAATTGAACCTGGGGTACATTTTTTATTTGTTTTGCATGCTTTCACTCTTGTATATAGAGGATGGGATTAAATTTTATTACTGCAAATTAAAAAGCTGTTTTATTTTACCCATATGACAATTTAGTTTTTTTTTTAGTTAAAATAAAAAAAAATTTATTTACTAAAGTTTAATTTGAAAAATTATTTTAACGAATCACACGTAGAGATATAGATAATACACACAAAGCTAAAGGAATTTCATAACTAATTGATTGAGCTGCTGCTCGAAGACCACCTAAAAATGAATATTTGTTATTAGATCCATATCCTGCCATAAGAAGTCCAAGCGGAACGATACTACAGATAGCAATCCAAAAAAAAACACCTATGTTAAGGTCAGCTAAAATAATATTATGACCAAAAGGAATTACTAAATAACTTAAAAATACTGGTATAACAACTATTGCTGGTCCAATATTAAATAACCAAATATCTCCTTTAGATGGAATAATATCTTCTTTTAATAATAATTTAGAACCATCTGCTAGAGCTTGAATTATTCCTAAAGGACCAGTATATTCAGGTCCAATACGTTGTTGTATTCCAGCAGATATTTTTCTTTCGAGCCACACTAAAACTAATACGCCTATTGTAATTGCTAACAAAAGAATAAGAATTGAAAAAAAAATCCATAAAAAATTAAAAAATTCTTTAGAAAAATTCACTGCATAAAAAAAATTAATAACTTGTTCTTTAAGATTGGTATTAAAACCCATTTTAACGATCAACCTCTCCCATAATAATATCTATACTACCTAATATTGGCATAATATCTGCTAATTTCATTCCTTTTACTAGTTGTGGAAGAATTTGTAAATTAATAAAACCAGGGGGACGAATTTTCCATCTCCAAGGAAAAACACTATCATCTCCTATTAAAAAAACACCCAGTTCTCCTTTGGGAGCTTCTACTCTAATATAATGTTCTTGTTTAGGTAGTTTAAATGTAGGAGAAGGTTTTTTACTAATAAATTGATATTCAAAATTATTCCATTCTGATTTTTTTCCGCGCTGAAGTCGTCGAGCTTCTAGATTTTCGTATGGTCCTCCAGGAATTGATTTTAACGCTTGTTGAATTATTTTTATTGATTCTTTCATTTCCCCAATGCGTACTAAATAGCGAGCTAATGAATCACCTTCTTTTTGCCATTGTATTTGCCAATCTAATTCATCATAACATTCATAATGATCTACTTTTCGAAGATCCCATTGAACTCCAGACGCACGTAACATTGGTCCGGATAAGCCCCAATTTATAGCTTCTTCTCTTTCGATAATGCCTATTCCCTGTACTCGCTTTAAAAAAATAGGATTTTGTGTAATAAGTTTTTCATATTCATCAACTTTAGGTAAAAAGTAATCACAAAAGTCTAAACATTTATCGATCCAACCATAAGGTAAATCAACAGCAACCCCTCCAATACGAAAATAATTATGCATCATTCGCATACCTGTAGCTGCTTCAAATAGATCATATATCATTTCTCTTTCTCTTAGAATATAAAAAAAAGGAGTTTGCGCACCAATATCAGCCATAAAAGGTCCAAGCCATAATAAATGAGAAGCTATACGACTTAACTCCAACATAATAATTCTGATATAACTTGCTCTTTTTGGGACCTGAATATTTGTTAGTTTTTCTGGTGCATTTACAGTTATAGCTTCTGTAAACATTGTAGCTAAGTAATCCCATCTTGTAACATACGGAAGATATTGAACAATTGTTCTATTTTCAGCAATTTTTTCCATACCCCTATGTAAATAACCTAATATAGGTTCACAATCAATAACGTTTTCTCCTTCTAAGGTAATCATAAGTCGAAGAACACCATGCATTGATGGATGATGAGGACCCATACTTACTATCATGGGTTTTGTTTTCATAGCAAGCATGGTCATATATGATGCTCCTTTTGATTTATTATAAAAAAATAGCTAAAAAAAATTAACGAATTTTTAATTTACGAATATTTAATTTATTTATTAAATTTTCATAACTTGCTAAATTTGTTTGCGATAAGTAACTTAAAAGACGCTTACGTTTTCCTAAAATTTTCCATAAACCTCTTTGAGATGAATAATCTTTACCATGCCATTTTAAATGATCTGTCAGTTTCAAAACTCTATTAGTTAGATATGATATTTGAAATTCTACAGATCCTGTCTGTTCTTTAGAAAATAATGATGCATTAATAAATAGTTTTTTTGACATAAAAGTATTGCTCCTAAATTTTATAATTTTATTGTAATTAATAATAGATTATAGTTAATTAATAGTTTTTATTATAAGTAATAAAACAAAACTTAAAATTTATAAAAAATGAAAATAATGATAAATTTTTGGTTATAACCAAGAATTTATCAACAATTAAAAAATTTTAAGTATACATACGAATTCTTAACATAGTAAACCGACTTCCATTATTTGTATTAAACCAAAATCTATTAACACATGCCAAATCTTCTAATCGAAAACTAGGCCAAAGAAAATGTTTAATTGTTACATTTTTATTTTTATCTTGAATTTTATGTAATTTTATTAGCTTTTTTTTATTTTTACTTACAAAATTTTTATCTAAATTCGAAGTTTTATTTTTATCTAAATCCAAAAGATTTAATATTTTTAACTCTTTACGATGTCGTGAAAGCATAGCATCTTCAATATTCATTAGTCTAAAATTAGATTTAGAATTGTTTTGAAAAAAAGCTATTTGTGATGTAGATTCATTTAAAATTTTTAAATTTAAAATTTTTTTGAATCTTATTTTTGATTTTAAAAAAATGCTTACTACTTTATACATTAAAATTTCATCATCGAGTACACGTGGTATACGATGTTCAGAATTAATTGTTAATTTATTTACACCTATATCTCTACAAAAAAGAAGACGAAATAAATCTAAATTCTCCCTCATTTTAGCAGAAAGTGAAATAACATTTTCTTGATTTTGCATAAAAGTCATAAGAGAAGCCATATCTCCTAATTCTTTAAATTTTTTTTCTACATTTTTTGATTTCCATTTCCATTGACGAATAGTTTGATGGCGCTCTCTTTCACGAAGTGATTTTTTTCTTTGAATATTTTTTTTATTTTTTTGCTTTAATAAAGAAATTTTAGATATATCGACTTTTTCTATTTTAGTTATATGTTTTTTTTCTATAAATGGTGGAATTAACCATAAAACTAAATTAGATTTAATGTAAATACTTATTTTATTTTTTAATGCTTGGGAAATTTGTTTATTAAATATTGTTTCTTTATTTTCTGCTGATTTTTTTAAATTGTTTATTTTTTCAAAATCAAGATAGCTATAACATAAATAATTATATTGATATTGTTTATTTAATTTTTTATTTTGTTCTAATAAAGAATTTGTGATTAGTTTGTAATTTTTTTTTTTTCTTTGAGATAAAACTGAAATTTTTGTTTGTTTTTCTGCAATACTAAAGTTTTTTTTATTTTTATTTATCCATTGCTGAGTAACCTGATTTTTCCATTTTTGTGGTGCTATTGTATACCATATTTGTGAAGATATATTATACCTATTAAAATTTTGTAACCATTTTTTTAAAGTTTTTTCTTGAAAATCTTCAAATTTTATTAGAGAAAAAATTCCTTCTTTTTTCAAATTATTTTTTATTTTTTTTTTTAAAAGCAAATTTGCTGTCCAAATTTTTAATAGCTCTTTAAAATTACATTTATTTATTGTTTTTGTTTGCCAAATTTTATGGAATAAATATGACTGAGATATTAACAAAATATTTTCATTATTAAAGTTAGTTGTAAATTCATAATTAATTTCATTTTTTTTATACTCAACTTGAGAACTTTTTAATAAATTCCAAGTTTTTTTATTTTTACCAAAAAGAAAATTTTGCTTAATTTTTAACATTAAATTAATATCAGATAGAATAAAAGAAATATAACAATTTAAAATGTTTTTATTTATTTTATAAAAATTTATTTTTATTAAATATAACCATTTTTTTATTACTTTAATATTTTTTTTTAAATATTTTTTAATTTGATATTCAATTTCAATAATTTTTTTTTTATTACTAAAATAAACTTTATTTTTACTTTTTGATTTTTTATAAAATTCTATTTTATCAAAACAAGTTTTTTCAGTTATTTCTTTAATTTTATATTTTTTTACATTTTTTAATTTTTCTAATTTTTCAATATTTAGAAAAATTTTAGATTTATTCTTAATTTGATTTTTTAATAAAGTATTTTTATTAAATTTAGATATAATTTTTTCTTTTAAATTTTTGTTTTTTTTTTCATAATTTAAAGGAAGTTCCAAATTATTACTAATTTTAGTATCTGATTTTTTTATTTTTTTCAACTTATTATTATTTAATTCAGTACTAACAGAATTAAGAATAGTTTTTTTTTTTAAAAAGAAAAAATTAAAATAAATTTTGTTAAATTTTAGTAAAATAAATTTTTTCCATTTTTTTACTAATTCTATACGAATTGGTTTCCAAAAAGAGGCCTTTTTTTTAATATCTCCAAAAGGTGCATTGGTTTGAAAACCCCAAGCTGTTAAATAACTGTAATTAATTTTTTTATTTTTCTTTTTATAAAAATTTTTATTAGCATTCAATAAATTATTTGAATTTTTTTCTTCATTATTTAAAGAATTTAATAAAATTTTTTCTTTGTTTGTTTTAAATCGTAATCTATGCCAAGGTTTTAGATTAAAAGGATATATTATTTTTATTTGAAGACCATCTCTAAGCCATTGATCTGGTAATTCTTTTTCTGAAACTTCAGTACCATCATAAGTACATTTTATATAAATTTCTTTTTTCCATTCATTCCAATCTTCACTCCATTCAGGAGTTTGAAATAATATTAAACGACTAACATTTTTAAATATTATTAATGTAGGTAATATTAAGTATTTTCTAAAATATGATTGAATAATTAATAACCAACTTCTTCCCCACTGAGCTAATGGAAAATCCCATCTATTTGCTATTGCAAGACGATCTGCTTTTGTTTTCTTTGTAATAATACTATTTCCAGTTGAAAAAAATGTTATTTTTTTTCGTTTTTCTATAGGATTTTTAAAAACATTTTTTATATAAAATAAATTGAATTTTTTTAATGAAAAGTGAAATGGAATATGCTGTTCATTTATTCGTAAAAAAAATGGAGAATGTGTTTTAAGTTGTAAAATTTTCCATATTAATGTTTTACGTCTTCTAGCACGCATAGAACCTTTTACTAATTTTCGACGAAAGTCAGATTGTTGTGAAAAACGTCTTACAATTTTTCTTCTTTTATCTTTTCCTTTTATAATATATCCTAAATTTTTTACTTTTCGTTGACGAATATCAGTAACTCCACCAGCTATAACATCAAATTTATCATTTCGTAATTTTGATGTCCATCGTGGCATTTCTTTTGAAATTTCTTGAAGTCGAAATTGTTTATGAAAATAAAATGTTTTTTTTAATAAAAAAATAATTTTATTTAATTGATTAAAATTATTCAAATTATTTAACCAGAGATTTTTCCAGGAGCGGTTTAGTGTTTGCCATTTTTCTCGCTCTAACTGTTTAAAATACAAAGCTCTTTGTCGAGCAGATAAATTTAAAACAAGTTCCCAATTAAAAGATGATATTTTACTTAATTTTTTATTCAAAAAAAGTGTATTATCTGATTTTTCACTTAAATCTGAAAAAGAGCTTTGTGTATTTGAATTAATAAGTGTTTGCTCTTCTGAAAAGTTAATTTGCTGTAATTTTTTTTCGAGTTTTTTGTTTTTTGATCCTCGAATAAGTAAAATTAAAATGCGACGTGCATCTTTCTTTAGTGGTTCCCAAGGTAATGGTAAATTTTTTCGTTCTAATTCTCTCCATTGGTTTGAAATCCAAAATTTAAGTTTATTTTCTTTTTTTGATAAATATGTTGTTTTTTTAGTTTTTTTTAATTGATAAATATCTTCTGTTAAAAGCCAAGGTGATTTAGATACTATTGTTTTTCCACGAAATGACCCATTTAAAAAAGGATCATAAACTTTTTTTAAATTACTTCCTTCATTATTAGATAAACCAGTTTTTTTTTCTATAACGTCATTTATAAAAAAGCCATTGTCTAAAGCTTTAAGTCTATTTTTTAACTCATAGTATAAATTATCTTTTTTTTTATTTTTAACATCAATCCAATCTTTATAGAAATTTTTAGATAAAATAGATTTTTTGGAAATATTTAAATAGTTTTTTAAATCTTTTTTAAAAACAGATAAACTCGGTAAAGTTGTAAAAGATATTTTTTGTTTTCCATCATTTGTAGATATATCAAAAAAATATTGCGATACTTTTTTTTTTACAGGACTTTTATTACTAAATCGACTATTTTCAATATAACGTAATGGGCGATTCCATCGATGATAATCGAAAAAAACGGTAGGCCAAGGTTTATTTAACCATGGAAATTTAAAAGTTTTTAATTGTTGATTAAATACAAATTCGTCACTTAGTTTTTTCGTAAATAAGGGTACTGGAGCTCTGCCTAAATATACTAAAAAGCAAGCTAAAATAAAAATGCTAAATGTTCGATAAACAAGACGTTTTACTAAAAGATAAAGTACAGGTGAATCCTGTTCTATACGAACTAAAATTATTTTAGTAAAATTTAAGAAAAAAAAATGACCACTTAACCAACCAAAAAAACAACTTAAAACAAATAAAAAATTATTACTATAACGAAAAAAAAAAAGACTAATTAATCTAGCTAATACAGGACTTGGTAAAAGAACGGGATTTAATAATTGAAAAATAAAACTATCAAAAAATACTTTATAAATTTTAGGATCATTAAGTGAACTTATAGGACGTAAAGATTGATAATCTAAAAGATCTTTAATTTTGTACCAATAAAATAAAATATATGGTAAAACTAAGAAAGTTACTGTATGAGGTTTTATTAATATTATGTAAAGAGGTGAATAATATATTGATAAAAATATTATTAATTGTCCTAACATTAAACCACTTATAGCAACAGTACCACTTAGATTTCCTTCTAAAAGAAAAGCTCGTATAGATAAAATTTGAGAAGGGCCAATAGGCAGTGTTGTAAGAAATCCATAGTATAATCCAAATAAAATCAACGGACTTGAAATATTTATCCATGATAATATTGAAGCCCATAGCACACAAAGCTGTAAGGGAATGTTTGTTATCATAATAAAATATTTTCTTCCTTGAAAGCATAGAAGTAGGATAAAATAAAAAAGTTAATTTAATTTTATTAGAAGTAAAAAGTAAAATTTAATAAATTATTTTTTATTCAGTATGTTAACTGAATAAAAAATAATTTATTAAATTTCTTAATATATTAATTCTAATAAATTAGTAAAAAATAAAATACTTAATTAAATTCTATTTTTTTTCTTTTTTTGTTAAATTACTCCAACCTAAGTTTTCCAAATTATTATTACGTCGTAAAGGACGAGTAACAAGTTCAAGAACATCTCTTGCATTTGTAAAACCGTGAATTTGAGCAAAAGTAAATTCAACAGACCATTTAGTATTAATTCCTCTTGCTTCTAAAGGATTTGCATGAGCCATACCAGTAATTGCTAAATCAGGTTGTAATTCACGCATACGTTGTATTTGATTGTAATTATCAGGTTTTTCAACAATACGTGGCATAGGTATAGACATTTTTTTACATGTATTTTGTAAAAATAATAATTCAGCTGCTTGATATCGTTTATCTAAGTAAGGAATACCAATTTCGTAAACAATCATTCCACAACGAATTAAAAATCTAGCTAATGATATTTCTAAAAGATTATCTCCCATAAAAAAAACAGATTTTCCTCGTACTAAATCTAAATAATCTTTTAAATTTTCCCATATTTGTTCTTCTCTTTTTTCTAAACCTTCAGTTTTAATTCCAAATACTGAACAAATTTTTTCAATCCAAGCTCGTGTTCCATCAGGACCAATAGGAAAAGGTGCTCCTATTAGTTTACATTTACGACGTCTCATTAAAGTTGTTGCTGTACGACTTAAAAATGGGTTAACACCACATACATATACTTGATCACCTAATGAAGGAAGGTCAGTATATCTTTGAGCTGGTAACCAACCTGATACTTGAATAGATTGACGCTTTAATTCTGAACTAAGTTGGGAAGCTACAGTAGAAGGTAATGAGCCAAAAAGAACTAATAGAGGATTTTTTTTTAATTTTTCAAAATTTTTATTAATTGTTTCTTCTTTTTTTTCAAGAGAAAGAAAAGAAAAAAAATTTTGTATATTTGAATCTTGTATTACTTTTTTTTTATCAACCAATAAAATTTGTTCTGGACAACGATGTGCCATAGCAGCTAAAACAGTATCTTCTCCCTGAGTAAAGGCATAATCTAGTCCATTTGCTCTTGCTACCACAATTGGTATACCAAGCTCATTTTCTAGTTTTGGTGCCATGCCTTCTAAATCCATTTTTATTATTTCTGTAGTACACGTACCAATCCATATAATAACACTTGGATTTCGATCTTGTTTAATTTGAAGACAAAGTCGTTTTAATTCTTCATAATCATTTAATTGAGCTGAAATATCTCCTTCTTCTAACTCTGCCATAGCGTAGCGAGGTTCTGCAAAAATCATAACTCCTAAAGCATTTTGTAAAAAATAACCACATGTTTTTGTACCGACTACTAAAAAAAAACTATCTTCAATTTTTTGATATAACCAAGCTACACAACTAATAGGGCAAAAGGTATGATAATTACCTGTTTCGCATTCAAAAGTGAGAGTTTCAGATATTTTATTTGACATAGATATAATTCCTTAACTAATGAACTAAATAGGTTAAATTTAAATTATTGTAAAATCCAATAAGTTTTCTTTATTTTTTTTTTCTTCTCGATTTTCACCAATAGGATTTAAATAAAAATCAGATAGTAAGCTAAACAATTCTCGATCTGGAACTTCTTTTGGCACAATTCCTTCTGGTTGTGATAAAATTTGATCTGCTATATTTAAATAAAAATCACAAACATAATTAAGCGAAGGTTGTGATTCTACCATTTCAAATAATGTTTTACCTTTTACTCTTGATACTCGAATATCTTCAATAAGAGGTAAGACTTCCAATACAGGCATTGGACAAGCTTCTACATATTTGTCGATTAAATCTCGTTTTGATGTTCTATTTCCCACTAGTCCTGCTAATCGAAGTGGATGTGTACGAGCTTTTTCTCGAACTGAAGCAGCAATACGATTAGCTGCAAATAATGCATCAAACCCATTGTCTGTTATAATTATACAATAGTCAGCATAATTTAATGGAGCAGCAAAACCACCACAAACTACATCACCTAATACATCAAATAAAATAATATCATATTCGTAAAAAGCATTTAATTCTTTCAATAACTTTACAGTTTCTCCTACAACATAGCCTCCGCAACCAGCTCCTGCAGGTGGTCCTCCTGCTTCTACACAATCAACACCTCCGTAACCTTTATAAATAACATCTTCAGGCCAAACATCTTCATAATGATAATCTTTTAATTGTAAAGTATCAATAATTGTTGGTATTAAAAATCCTGTAAGAGTAAAAGTACTATCATGTTTAGGATCACATCCAATTTGTAAAACTCTTTTTCCACGTCTTGCTAACGCAATAGATATATTACAACTTGTTGTTGATTTACCAATTCCACCTTTTCCATAAACTGCTATTTTCATTTAAAAATTCTCCTATTAATCAAATTATTGATTGTAAATCTTATTGTCCTATAGTTGTATTAAGTAATCTAATTTAATAATAACATATTTTAGTTGTTTCT